ATTCGTTCAAGAAGCGCTCCAAAAGATGTTGATCGTAAATAAGAGGATTGGTTACGAAGAAAAACAAAAAGGGATTCGTATTCACATACATGGAAATTATATAGGAAAAAGAATAATCTTTGATTCCTTTTTTTCAAAAAGGAAATGAATTCTTTTGGAGTAATAAGACTATTCCAATTACGATATTCATAAAGAAAGAATCGTAATAAATGCAAAGAAGAGGTATCTTTCAACCAGTAACGAAGAGTTTGAACCAAAATTTCTAGATGGACGGGGTAAGGTATTAATATAGTTAACACATAATTTAAATGTAAGAATTTGTCCTCTAAAAAAGGAAATATTGAATGAATTGATCGCAAATTTTGAGATTTTACTATTTTTTTTCCCTCTAGGGAAGATAGTAATAGTAGAGAAAACGGAATTTCCACAATAACTGCAAACCCTTCTGTTATCATTTGCGAATACAAATTCTTTTTGTGTTTGTGCCCAAAAATGTCATTTTGGTTTGAATCATTAACAGAAAGATTCAAATGATTCTGTTGATACATTCGAGTAATTAAACGTTTTACAATTAGTAAACTGTATTTCTTGTTACTCGGATTTTCCAACAAAACGGATTTATTTAAACCATGATCATATGCAAATGCATAAATATATTCCTGAAAGATAAGTGGATAGATAAAGTAATGTTGCCAAGACCTATCTAGTTCTATATGTCCTTGGAATTTTTCCATTTCAACTTAGACCGAAAACAAAAGGAAAAATAGAGAATTTCTTGGGTTATCAAATGAAACATAGTGCGATACAGTCAAAACAAGGTATTTTAGTTAAAATATAATGCATACCTCGGAGACGAGTAAATTCATCAACGGACTCTCCATTTTTTTTTCCATCTAATTGGTTTTTTCTTTTTTATCTTTTTTTTTATCTTATATAAGATAATAAGATAATAAGATGGTTAGAAATCCTTTATTTTTTCAACCCAATCGCTCTTTTGATTTTGGAATAAATTTATCAATATACTCTTTCTTCTACACATTCGTCTCCATCTCCTTATGGAGAATGGATAATCGAATAGTTAGGATTCACTATAAAAAACAAAGTATCCACTCATGGGAGAATCCTTTCCCGGATCAGGCACTAATTTTTTTTAACGTCTAATTAGATCGGAAAATCATTCAAATTATGAAAATAATCTCGTTGTTCTTTCTTTCCCCAGAATTGGAACCATTAGGGCTCGATCCATTTATTCAATCGACCCAACTTTGAATTCATTTCATTTCCTTCCAAAAATTGAAAATAGACTTTAAATTGAAAATAGACTTTTGTAACAATTTTGTAAGAATGAAATATTCTTTGAATTTTATATTGATACGACATGCTCTTTTTTCCATTCATTTCCTTTCAGGATCAGTCGTGGTCTTATAAACTCTACCGATGATGTAGACGAATTCCTTGCTTCATCAAAATATGTAAAAGATTCTAGTCGCACTTAAAAGCCGAGTACTCTACCGTTGAGTTAGCAACCCGAAAAATCAATATGTTATGTAAATACAATCGAGATAAAAAAAAAAAATGGATTGGAATCAACAATTTGAATGAACAAGAAATCCAAATCAAATTTTCTAATTCATTCCGAACATAAAAGCAAACAGATCTGATAACAATACAAAATAAGCAATGAATCTTTGAGTAAAAAACCTATTTATGGAAGACAGAGATAAACTATTTTTTTATTTCAAAATTGAATTATATTTGTTCAATATGCTCTTGTCAATATGAACATAACAAAAAAATACAATTACAATGAAAAAAAAAAATGAAAAAATATTTGGAAATTCCATTTCATTTTTTTTTTCTAAATAATATTAATAGAATATATATAGAATAGATAGAATTATTCTAATTCTAATATATATATTTTAATATAGCAATACGATAACAATATTGCTTTTGAAATCAAAGTAGAAAAAGTGAAATATATAAGAAAATTTTTGGGTTGGATTGGCACTAGATAAAAAAAAAGATACAGGCATAGAAAGAGAAGAAAAAAAGTTCTACCAAACTACAACCGCATTATCTTTTGTTTTTATTTTTTTTAATATTAATAATAGAACTTCGATTAAACTTTGTTTGATTAAGTCGAATTTAGTTAAAAACCCCCGCCTTCTTTAAAATATCATATACCGTTTCTGTAGGTTGAGCACCCTTTTTAAGAAAATCTAGAATAGCCGGAACATTTAAATATGTTTGATTTTTTATCGGATCATAAAAACCCACTTTCTCCAAATCTCTTCCCTCTCTTCGGGATCGAACATCAATTGCAACGATTCGATAGACGGCTCATTGGGATAGATTAGATCAACAATACCCCCCCTGGAAACGTATAAGAGGTTTTCTCCTCGTACGGCTCGAGAAAAATGATTCAAAATTAGGTATATATAAATTTGATTATAATGATCAATCAAATCTATTATATTATAATGATCAATCGTCCATAAAATCATCAAAAAAATTAATTAGCCTAAGAATTAAATCCTTTTCGTGATTTCCTCCAAAAATCATTTGTATACTCATAACTCAAGTTGAATAATTCTGAAATGGCTCAAAAAAATCCTTTGGCATTTCATTTATTGAGCAGTCTCAAATACCCTTTTGTCTTGTCTCATTTAGAATCGATTTATTTGAATTCGATATTCGGATCCAAATCCAATTGTTGCGACAATTAACAATTAAAAGGGTATTTCCTTGTTACAGAAATCTTTATCTTTTTTTTGAATCATTGGGTTTAGACATTACTTCGTTGATTTTAAATCCTTTCAAAAATGGCAGCAACATGCCTTTTTTGCTTGTTATTGTTTTCTATCAAAGAATCGAATTATCGGAACGACAGATTCTCCACAATTTAGAGAATTTCTATTCTATGGAAAAGGTTTTATCAATTCCAACAAAAGATTTTCCTTTGGGAGTTGAAACTTGTTTTATTTGGATCCCCTTTCAATTTCTCTGTCAAAGATATACTTACGAAGTTGTTCCAACTTATTAATTGACACTAACCCTAGACCCCTTCCCCCTAAGAACTAGCTCAATACTTTACTACTCGAGCTCCATCATGTACTATTTCCGTTAGTCCCCAACAAAAAAAAAAATCCGGGTTCGAGTGGAACAGAACAAAAGATGTCGAGTCAAGAGCATCCTTTATTAGAGAATGATGGATATAAGAATCCACAACGGATCATGTCCTTCAAGTCGCACGTTGCTTTCTACCACATCGTTTCAAACGAAGTTTTACCATAACATTCCTCAAATTTGGAACCAGTATGCGGTTGATTCAATTATGGAATAATGAATAGTCATTGGTTGAGTTAGGACAATCAATACAAGGATCTGGAATATATCTTAAATTATGAAATTATTATTAGTTTAGTAATGTTAATTTTTTTACAATTACAATATATATTAAACCTAATAAAAAAATCCGCGTTTCTTTTTAAACTCACTCATTCCATTCATTGTTTATTTAATATTAACAATAGATTAATAACAATAGATTAAATTTTTTCCGGGATGAATCAAAAAAATAACTAGCTTCCTTCTATATTTTATATGAATATAGAGGGGATGCATATATGATTGATTAAAGATAGACCTTTTTGTTTTGTAATTTGACTTCCTGTAATCTAGAACCCCATCTTATCTTGTCTAAATCTCAAACAAATTCAGTTGGATCTGTGTGTTATTTGGTCACTTCCCCTCCCTTTCTTTAATTTAATTAAATGGGAAAAATAAATATTTATTTTTCTTAAAATAATTAGTTTAGTCGGAAGCATAAAATTCAATCCAATATGAAATTTTAAAAACAGAAAAATGCAATCTTAAATTACATATGTTCTGGGACGGAAGGATTCGAACCTCCGAATAGCGGGATCAAAACCCGATGCCTTACCACTTGGCCACGCCCCACCTAGATTTCTATTTGACACTAATAAACACTAATATTGTTATTCATTGTTCGTCAATTTCATCCCAACTAGTTAAAAAAAAAATTCCATTTGGTTGTTAGTATTTTGACACGTGTAGATCTAGAATTCAAATCAATTTATTGATCATTACATAGAATTCGATTAAGATATTGTATGAAAGTAGAATCTCTTCCATTCTCTATTGAGAATAGAAGGTTTTTTGATTGAGTAAGTAAGATCAAAAAAAAAAGAAGCATTTTTTTTCTTCATTTGTTGTTTCTATCAATAACTCAATCAAAATGCAATAAAAATAAAATGTCTGTTATGCTTAATATCTTTAGTTTGATCTGTCTTAATTCTGCCCTTTATTCGAGTAGTTTTTTCGTCGCCAAATTACCGGAAGCCTACGCTTTTTTGACTCCAATCGTAGATTTTATGCCAGTCATACCTTTATTCTTTTTTCTCTTAGCCTTTGTTTGGCAAGCTGCTGTAAGTTTTCGATGAAATTTTTCATCTTGTCCTAGAAAAATAAATGATTTTTCGAGAAAAATACTAAATAATTGATAAAATCAGACAAGGCTTACAGTATGAATCTTTGATTCTAAAGATTCCCATTTTGGTTTTGGAATAGACACAATCCCTATTACGTCGTTTTCCGATTCGAACTTTTTTTCGTAACTGAAAAACCTTATTTGGATCCTCCATAATATCAACAAATGGGTATAATAAAATTATTGATAAATAAGGTATTAATGACAAAAAGAAGAATAACTTTAATTTTTTTTTAGTAGAATTAAAAAAATTCTTTTCGATTTTGAAAAACTATTTCGGTTTTAGACGTCAAATCAAATTCAAATTAGTAGTGGTATAAAAATAGAGAATCTATTCTCTTTTTTCCAAAAAAAAAAATGATCTTGGAGATTGTATAATGCTTACTCTCAAACTCTTTGTTTACACAGTAGTAATATTCTTTGTTTCTCTCTTCATTTTCGGATTCCTATCTAATGATCCAGGACGTAATCCTGGACGCGAAGAATAAAAGGGGTTTTTTGGTTTTTTCATATATTATTCTATATATATATAGAATATAGAAGAAATATATATAGAAGAAGAAATCTATTTTCTAATTTTAACTAACAAAAATATTAAGATTCAGCTATCACTGCAATGGAAACGGAAAGAGAGGGATTCGAACCCTCGGTACGAATAATTCGTACAACGGATTAGCAATCCGACGCTTTCGTCCACTCAGCCATCTCTCCCCGTTGAAAATAAAAAAAAAAGAATAATCAAATAGAAATAATAAAAATTTTTAAATTGAAAATTCTATAAAATAAAAATAAGAAATAGATAATAAACTCGAATTAATTAAACTGAAATAAGAAATTAACTAAAAAAAATTAGAAAGATATATTATATAACAATAATATATCTATACAAAATATACAAGTTGTATTGTGTAATACAACATTAAGTACAAATTCGATTTGAAATTCCAATCAGTCAGATAAAGATTCGAAGGATTCAATAAAAGATTCAATTCCAAATCGAATATATATATTATTTAAAATTTTCAGTTTTTTAATTTTAATATATTATAAATAATTATATTATAATTATATATATTTTATTACTTTATACTATATATTATAACTATATATTATAACTATATACTATATATTATAACTATATATATACTATTACTATATATTCTATTTTATTACTATATAATTATATATTATATTAAGAATAATTTTTTTTTTTTTTAATTTTAATTATATTCTAAAATTTAAAATTATAATATATAATTCCTATTAAGAATATTTACTATTAAGAATATAATTATAATTATAATTATAATGAATTATACAAAAATTCTACAAAAAAAAAGACCAAATATTAATATATTATAAATAGAAAATTAAAATATAGATAAATATAAAATTAAAATAATAAAATATAGAAAGAAAAAAATAATAAAATATAGAAAGAAAATAAAAAAAATGCTTTGTCGCCCGAGAGGGCCCTTTTTTTATTCCCACGGCCTGGCCTGATCAGTACTTCGCCAGGCCTTTTATGAATTCATAGAATAAAAAAACAAAAGATTTTTTTTATTTTGATAATCATAGAAAAAATGCTTGTTATTGAAACAAAAGAACAATAAAAAAGGACTGCTTCTATTCTTTAGGTATAGAACCAACATGCTATTTCTTATTATCTTTTCTTCCCCATTTATTCTATCTATTCTTACATTTTTTCAGCATACAATTTTTTATTTTAGGTTCGAACCGAACTTTCTTTTCTTGAAGCGTACCTATCAAAACGATAATTCCGTCAAGAAAAAAATAGGACTTTTTCTTAGTTATTTAATTATCTTTTCATAATCTCATTTAACCTTCCTACAAAAAACGTCAATACGTTAAATTTCATGATTCTTTTATAATCCTGGCTTGCTTGATTATCTCCAAACTCAGTATTCAGTGTTCGACAAAAGTTTCAGTTCGATACAATAATCCAACTGTAGCGGGTATAGTTTAGTGGTAAAAGTGTGATTCGTTCTATTAACCCCTTAATAGTTAAGGGGTCTACCGGTTTAATTTAATTACTATTCCGATCAAAAACTTTATTTTTTAAAAGGAATTAATCCTTTCCCTCTCAATGAAAAATTGGAGGAAAATTATACATTCTCGTGATTTGTATCCAAAACTCAATTAAATTAAAGGTGGCAATTTTGGATTAGGAAATTTACGAAACATAATTTTTTTTAATTGGATCAATAGTTCCATCCAATTGAATGAGTATAAGTAATAGATCCATGGATGAAGATAGAAAAAGGGTTTCTAATCGTAACTAAATCTTCTATTTATATATAGAGAGAAGCAAAATAGCTATTAAATGATGACTTTAGTTTACTAGAGGCTTCAATCAACATATTTTTTTGTTTGTTTTAGCTCGGTGGAAACAAAATACTTTTCCTTAGGATTCGATCAAATAGAAATAGAGAACGAAGTAACTAGAAAGATTGTTAGAATCGCCTTTTCTAGAGGGATCATCTAAAAAGTAAGTTGTTTTGAATTGAATGCATTCATACAAAAAACTGACATAGATGGTATGGGTGAAATTGTCTTTTGTAATTTTGTTCCCACTTTCGATTAGGATCTGTGAATTTTGACTTTTTCCATAAAGGAGCCGAATGAAACCAAAGTTTCATGTTCGGTTTTGAATTAGAGACGTTAAAAGAAAGAAAGCAACGTCGACTATAACCCCTAGCCTTCCAAGCTAACGATGCGGGTTCGATTCCCGCTACCCGCTCTATTCTGTATTAATTAATGCATTAATGCATTATTGAGTTGAATACGCAATTCAAAAAAATTTTATCATCTCATAGAATCTGATTGTTTTTTCGAAACAAAAAAAAAAATAAGTCAAAAATGAGAAAAATCGGAATGAAAGGCGTCCATAGTCTAATGGATAGGACATAGGTCTTCTAAACCTTTGGTATAGGTTCAAATCCTATTGGACGCAATTTATTTCCATA